ATGCCAGAATTTTACATTTCTAGGATCAACCAACTGGGGTTTTGTTGTTATAAAATATTAGATTCTATAGAAGCAATGATAAATAGATACGAATAGAGCGCAAAAAGGGGGGGGGGGGAATAAAAAACAAAGTATAGAAAAGTTATACAAAATTTTATACGAATCACTGCCCCCTTTTTTTATTTCCTTAATTTAATTTCGTTTGATTGGGGCAAAGTTACTTAAAAACCTCCGCCTTCTTTAAAATATCCCGAACAGTTCCTGTAGGCTGAGCGCCTTTTTCAAGGAAATATAGAATAGCGGGAACATTTAAATAACTTTGATTCTTTATCGGATCATAAAAACCCACTTTCCGAAGATCTCTTCCTTCTCTTCGGGATCGAACATCAATTGCAACGATTCGATAGACGGCTCATTGGGATAGATGTAAGTAAATGAAGAAGACCCCCCCTAGAAACGTATAGGAAGTTTTCTCCTCGTACGGCTCGAGAAAAAATGATTCGAGGTTTTGTCTATGTATAGAATTCTAATGAATGGCAAAAGGGTTGATAAAATCAATTAGACTAGGATTTCACTCATTTTTTTCTTCGTTCTTCCTAAAAAAAAAAGAAAAAATCATTTGTACTCATAACTCAAGTTGGATAATTCTCAAATAGTTCAAAAGAAAATAAAATCTTTAAGCAATTTATTTCATTTATTGAATGGTCTTTAACCCCCCTTTTGTTTGTCTCGTTTAAAATACAATTTGGATTTGGATTCTTTATTCTGATCCAGTTATTGAGACAATGGAAACGGCGTTTCCTTGTTCTGGGATCCTTTTTCTTTGTTTTAAATCATTGGGTTTAGACATTACTTCGGTGCTTCTTAATCCTTCCAACAAAATGGCAGCAACATACCCCTTTTGTGATTTCTTTCTATCAAAGAATCGTACGAATGGTCGATTCCCCGTGATACACTTTGAATCGAAAGAGTTTTATCAATTCCAACAAAATTTCCTTTTGAATTGAAAACTTGCCCGAATCGTATCCTTTCGATTTCTATATTGATGATATACTTACGAAGTTGTTCCAATTTATTGATTGGCATTAACCCTAGATCCTTGCCCCTGAAAGCTGAATCAATACTTTACTACTCGAGCTCCATCATGTACTATTTACATTACAACCCAACAAAAAGAGGGGTTCTAGTGGAACAGAACAAACGATGTCGGGCCAAGAGCACCTTCATTCCTATATAAAATGGCGGATGTAAGAATAAGAATCCACACCGGATCGTGTCCTTCAAGTCGCACGTTGCTTTCTACCACATCGTTTCAAACGAAGTTTTACCATAACATTCCTCTAATTTGGAGCCAGTATGGAATTGATTCAATTATGGAATCATGAATAGTCATTGGTTCAGTCGGTACATAGACATATTAATCTATACCTTTTTTCTTCTATACATAGAACATAGATGGTAAAGATTTTTCTGAAGAAATCTTAGCAAGACCCCACCTTTTATTGTATGAATGCAACTTTTTTTATAAAAAAAACAAACTAACAGTAATATAGAAATAACATAACTAACATAAATAACACGAATAAATGAATTCTTTTTAACTCTGCATCTTCAAGTGACTCAATAGAAGAGATTGACCCATCTGCGACTTCTTTGAATACCAAAGATTCAACTCATAAGGAATCATTCAAAATTTTTATAATCGAAAAAGTTTCCTATTTCGACATCATTATTGGAATAAAGTTTTACAGTAAAGACTACATTTGATCATCATAAAAAAAAGATAAATATCTCTTTCTTTTCGAATTGAATCATCAAAGATTTAAAGCCGATAACTAGATTGAACAAGAAACCCAATTTTTTTCGTGAGATGGATAAAAAAGACTGATATAAGAGAAGATTTAGGTCCTTATTCTTTCGATTCTTATTTTATTAATCAGATGAACGAGTAGGGGTTTTTCGTATCTATCAGATAGACTGAACAACTGTCACTGTTATGGATATTCTATGTTATGGATATTCTATATTAAATATTGAAATATTTAAGGGATTACATTTATTTTTAACAAAAATGGAAAGGCTGTTGTCACTGAACGTTGTCACTGAAATAGAACGAAATCAAATAATAACAATACATATATATTACATATTAAGTTAAACTAAGCATTTCCTCATTTTATATGTATTTTTTGTTTAACCTGGAATTAAGTAATCTTTCTGCAATCTTGGCATAAAGTGACTAAAATATATGAATTACCCCATATCAATCGTTACATAGATTTACAATTATTCATTAGAGCCAAACACGAAATACCTAAAAAGGTTAAAAAAACATCGGTTACATATGTAACTTTATTCGTTGTTAATGAGATTCGGACAGACACAGATATTTAAATAAATATCTCCCGTTGCTGATTAAGACCTATCTACCCCCCCCCCAATTCTCTGGGAATGCTGAATCAGAAATAAAAAAGATCCCTATTTACAAAAGCAACCTTTACTCTGATAGAATGGATATGTCCTGGGACGGAAGGATTCGAACCTCCGAATAGCGGGACCAAAACCCGTTGCCTTACCACTTGGCCACGCCCCATTTAGATTTCTATTCGACAATAATAAAGAATAATGTTAGTATTGGGTTTTGGTCAATTCCAGTCCAAATATCTATAGAAAATCTTTATAAAATAGATTAGATTCTTGCTAGGATTTTAACACGTATAGATATAGAATTTAATTGAATTCATTGATCATTACATATAATTCAATTAAGATATTCTATGAAAGTATGATTTCTTCTATTCTCCTTTGAGAATTGGGGGATTTTTGATTGGGTGCGTTCAAAGAAAAAGAAGGATTTTTTGTCTACCGTACTTTAACTTCATTTTTCCTTATATCAATAACTCAATCAAAATGCAATTATCTCCAAGAACAAAATGTCTGTTATGCTTAATATCTTTAGTTTGATCTGTATCTGTCTTAATTCTGCCCTTTATTCGAGTAGTCTTTTCTTCGCCAAATTGCCCGAGGCCTATGCTTTTTTGAATCCAATCGTAGATCTTATGCCAGTCATACCTTTGTTCTTTTTTCTCTTAGCCTTTGTTTGGCAAGCTGCTGTAAGTTTTCGATGAAATTTTTAATACCATCCTAGAAAATTCATGATTTATTCGAGAAAAAATTCTAACAATTAATAAAATAAAATAAGTCTTACAGTATGAACCTTCGATTCAAACATTGAAAGTCTTGGATAGCCGCGATAAATCCAAATCTGGCTCACCCCATATCCCCCATTCTGACCTTTTTCCAGTGAAAGAATATTGGGGTTAGGTTAGGGTCCCCCACAATATATAATTTGGGGGTATGAAAGAAATTTTTGGTAATGAAAGACTCTTAGTATAACTGAATTTGAATTTATTAAATTCTTTTCTGTTTCTAGAAAGCACTTCATTTCTTCGTGTCGAAATATTTTGTATAAAATAAAAATGGAGGATCTATTCTCTTTTCTCGTTTTTTTTCCAAAAAAAATATCTTGGAGATTGTGTAATGCTTACTCTCAAACTTTTCGTTTACACAGTAGTGATATTCTTTGTTTCTCTCTTTATCTTTGGATTCCTATCTAATGATCCGGGGCGTAATCCTGGACGTGAAGAATAAAAGGAGGTTTTTCGGTTTCCTTGCTTTATTTTTAAATTTTCTTAGGGTTTTTTATCTATTCGACACGTATAACTAAGAAAAAATAAAAGGATTGGCGAAATTTGAAAGATAAATCAAATATTCAAATATCAAGTCATCAACAAAAACGGAAAGAGAGGGATTCGAACCCTCGGTACGAATAACTCGTACAACGGATTAGCAATCCGCCGCTTTAGTCCACTCAGCCATCTCTCCCAATTGAAAAAGATAATTATTATGTTACATTACACATGAAATAAGGATTGAAAAAATATTTCTTTCTCTGTCTTTATCTATATTATATATCTACAACTTTTATTAGCAATTCCATTTAAATCAAGTAAGGGCTCGAAGGATTCAATAGAAAGAAAAAAATAGAAAGAAAAAAAAAAAGAGGACCTTTTTGCTTTGATTTTGTTCGAAAGGCCCCTTTTTTATTCCCGTGGCCTGGCCTGGTCACTACCTAGCCGGGCCTTTTTTGTTCCAACGAATCCTAGGTAAAACAATTTATCTGATTTGAAAACAAAAAAGGGTTTGCTATTAAAGCAACAACAAAAAGACGAAGGAATATTTTCATTCTTATTATATAAAATCAAAGTGTCATTTCTTATTATTCTTTCTTCCTTTTTTATTTCCTTGACAACCTCATTCTTACTGGAATAAAAAAAGAAACTATGGATTTTTACACAATGCATTTTTTTGTTATGATTTCAGTGTTTTTGGCAAACCGTATCTATCAAAACTCCTCCAACAAAAGAAAAGATAGAACTTGTTATTTAGTTATTTAAATGAGCCCTCTTTTATTTTTATAAATTTTATTCAATTTAAATCCCCCACGAAAAATGTCAACACTCTAATTTTCATGATTCTTTTATGATCCTATCTTGATTACGCCTAATTCCCCTGTTCGACAAAAGGCCCTTTTGTATATAATAATCGCATTGTAGCGGGTATAGTTTAGTGGTAAAAGTGTGATTCGTTCTAGTAATCCCCTTAAATAGTTAAGGGGTCTTTCGGTTTGATTCATATTCCGATAAAAAACTTTATTTCTTAAAAGGATTTAATCCTTTACCTCTGAATGATAGATTCGAGGAAAAATATAAATTCTCGTAATTTGTATCCAAAGGTCACTTAAAAATTGAAAAAATGGATTATGAAATTGCGAAACAAAAATTTTGAATTGGATCAATACTTCCAATTGAATGAGTATGAGTAAAGGATCCATGGATGGAGATAGAAAAGTAGATTTCTAATCGTAACTAAATCTTCAAATTTTTTTATTTGTAAAAATAAATTGAAGCAAAACAGCATAGCTTTTAAACGAGAACTTT